ATATTCTTGTACAGTCAGGGGGGGGCCGATTCCGTAAAAGATTAAATCAGTAAATGGAAATTTACTGAAACCAATCTTTGTGAGATCGTCAATATTGTACCAAGGGTGTTTTTAGAGTATACCGAATCAGTATAGCTATCCTTCTTCTGACACAGCAATGCAATTTCACAATCAATATCGAAATGAAGTGTTAGATAATTTCTTTCTTCTTTTCTTGTTGCTTGTCGATGTAGAATTTTGTACCATTTAATATAAAATTCCTCAAATTCCTGTAGTATAAGGATTTTCTTCAGTAGAAACTGAAGATCAAGTAAAATGTGAATTCGACAGGTTGGTTTCCAATAATTTATGAAGGAGATTCTCATATTCTTACGATTCAATTAGACGTTACATCTAAAAACATACGTTTTGTGGTTGTATAAGATGTTTTTTGTTGGAATCTTTTTTTTTTTTTTTAGGAATTGGTTGGCCACCCAGTAACAAGTAACAATAGTAGATTCAATGAAAGAAAGAGGAACAACGAATAAATAAAAAACAATAAATATTCGTGATGCACGCATTATTCTATTAGCCCCCCAAGGGGGTCCTTCGTGACCTAATTACAAAGATGGGTCTTTGTAATATGGAAAGATAAAATGTAAAACCCAGTTTCGATTGATCTTATCGTGCGATACTTTTTTCTTTTCAATCGCGAGATTATGTGAATGAACTACTACTGAGTTCGCTTTAAAGTAAAAAAAAAAAAGTGCATTAGAAGTGTCGTTCGAAAAAAAAAATGGATTCGATATTTCGATACAATAAAAAACAATCAAACTTATTTTCCAATTTTATTCCAGAGTGATTCAAAGAGAGTTTCATTTTGTGAATGAAGTTATAAAAAACGTTCTTATTATTACTTTATTTATAATTTCTAATATTCTATATATACATATAGTTAGTTATATACATATATTAGTTCAGTCAACTCAAGAGTTGACCGATGAATCTATTGATTCAAAAGCGTGGGATGGGTAAATGTCACAGATGATTAATTGATTTCTTACTTATGTTACTCTATTTTTATTAGTATCGTCTATAATAATTGATGAATCAAATATTTTCAATTGAATTTATCCTTTCAATTGGTTGGTATTTTTGTTTATCCTCGTATCTTTCAAAAATTGAAACTTAGGGAAGTGCTTTAGAAACATATGTATAAAAAGAACATATTTCATTTAGCCTTTTCATGCCTACTATAACTAGTTATTTCGGTTTTCTACTAGCATCTTTGACTATAACCTCAGCTCTATTTATCGGTCTGAGCAAGATACGACTTATTTGAAATTAATTTAATGAACAATTTATAAAAAAATCTTTCTATGGTAGTTCATATATTCTCCAGTCCCTTACCAATTCTTGGTCATTGAGATGTATAGTCAATACAGATTAATATTTAAGGATAAATATTACCTCTCCCTTCCCCCTTTCAAACAAATTGAAATGATTGAAGTTTTTCTATTTGGAATCGTCTTAGGTCTAATTCCTATTACTTTGGCTGGATTATTCGTAACTGCCTATTTACAATACAGACGTGGTGATCAGTTGGATCTTTGATTAATTAACATCTCGTTTTTTATTGACCTCCTACTTCCTTTAATCCGCGGGAGGTCAAAATTACACTAAAATAATTGAGCAGCAACCTAATTTTGACCTCCCGCGATTAACAAGAACACAGAATCACGCCCTGTAGGATTTGAACCTACGACATCGGGTTTTGGAGACCCACGTTCTACCGAACTGAACTAAGAGCGCTTTATTATCACAATAAATATTTTGTAACCCCAATTTATCTTGCATATATATATACTATAAAAAAGAAAAATGAAATATTTATTTAATTATGTATGTACAATTTTATTAATTGATCTCAATTGATCCCTCGTTACTGCTCAGAAGATAAGTAATAGGTAGGGATGACAGGATTTGAACCCGTGACATTTTGTACCCAAAACAAACGCGCTACCAAACTGCGCTACATCCCTTTCAATTGGTCTACAGTGTCATTGTAGAGAATCCCTGTCTTGTTTTCCACATCTTTATTTCCTACATTGATATACGCAAACTATCTTATCATTTCTTCCTTCTTCCTTTTGGTCTCGTATATCATATAACAAACATATAATATGGTAAAAGACTTATATAAAGTATGAAATAAATATGAAATCTACCACAAAAAATTAATATTTTTTAGGAATTTAAGGCGGAAATGGACGTATTTTTTTCTTTTAATAAATATCTATTTTGTACATTTCAATTTGAATTAGGAACTCCGCGTACAAGTGGTAAGTCATTAACTACATATACACATCCGGTCATATATGTATTACCATTATATATTACAAATTACAATAAAATTACAATAACGAATACAGAAAGAGGAGTTTTTAAAATGCGAGATCTAAAAACATATCTCTCCGTGGCACCGGTAGTAAGTACTCTATGGTTCGGGTCTTTAGCAGGTTTATTGATAGAGATCAATCGTTTTTTTCCGGATGCGTTGATATTCCCCTTTTTTTCATTCTAGCTATTGATATGGGAAGGGGGAAGAAGATTAGAGATACAATCAAATATCTGTAACTAATCCCTACCCCTCCCTTCTTTTTTTCTTTGTTTTTTTTTTACTTTTCTAAAAAAAAAAAAAAAAACAAAGAAAAAGCGGTTTCACCCTCAGTGAAACTATGAACTCGGGCTCAGGCTCAAATTAAATTAATAATAGAATGGAAATGCGGTGGTTGGGGCAACAATATCATACAAGATACTTAACTGAAAATGAAATACTGTACGGCAAATTATAAATATAGTTAGAAATCATTATATTACTTATTATTTATTACTATTATTATTTATTACTATATTGATATATTGATTGCAACAAAATATTTCTTTCATAATTTGATTTCGAGTTACCTGCTTCTATTTTTGTGTCCTTTCTTCTTCCTTGCTTCGGGTCGGAAAATTAAAGAATTGAGTGAATCAAAAACCAAAGGAGGTTCATGGCTAAGGGTAAAGATGTCCGAGTAACGGTTATTTTGGAATGTACCAGTTGTGTTCGAAATCGTGTTAATAAGGAATCAATGGGCATTTCCAGATATATTACTCAAAAGAATCGACACAATACGCCTAGTCGATTGGAATTGAGAAAATTCTGTCCCTGTTGTTACAAACATACGATTCATGGGGAGATAAAGAAATAGATCGAACCGATCGCTCGTGTGTCAGTTTTCCAAGGAAGATGCAAAATTACATATTATATATAACAATATATATATATAATTTCTTTTTTAATTTATTTAAATATAAACAAATATTTTAATTTATTTAAATATAAACAAATAAATATAAACAAACCAAATCCTATTTCGATCGGATCAAAGATGATGTAGAATTAAGAAATAGGATTGGGATTTTCAGGATAAGGAATAAACAAACCATGGATAAATCCAAGCGAATCTTTCTTAAATCTAAGCGATCTTTTCGTAGGCGTTTGCCTCCGATCCAATCGGGGGATCGAATTGATTATAGAAACATGAGTTTAATTAGTCGATTTATTAGCGAACAAGGAAAAATATTATCTAGACGGGTGAATAGATTGACCTTAAAACAACAACGATTAATTACTATTGCTATAAAACAAGCTCGTATTTTATCTCCGTTACCTTTTCTTAATAATGAGAAACAATTTGAAAGAAGCGAGTCAACCGCTAGAGCTGCTGGTCTTAGAACCAGAAAAAAAATAGGTTGACTCTTCAATTGAATTGAATCAAAATGAAATTCCAATCCAAACTCAAATGCGGATTGACGTTTTTTTTTTTTTGTTCGAAAAATCGTAAAATCGAAATGTCCTGTCGTAAGAAAAAAAATGGGAGAAGAGGAATAAATATTTTTTATTTAACGTCTTTCTTCATTTTGATGACTTTATCATATTTTATCATACTAATTTCTACTCTACCTTCCCAGAGTTCATTCTCCAAGGAACTCCATTTAATCTATTCCAACGGATTCCTTCCAATCTCTTTATTTTATGATCTCATTGGAAATCATATAAAGACAACTCTTATTTAATATAGCTATTTGTGCAAGTATTTTACGATTAAGAAGTAACTGTCTCTTGTACAGATTGTGTATAAATTTACTATAACTTAAGTATACTATATTCTCGCGAATTACTGCATTTATCCGAGTGATCCACAACCGACGAAAATCTCTCTTTTGTCTACCTCTATCCCGATGAGCCGAAACCAAAGCTCTTATTTTCTGTTGAGTAATAGTACGAGTAAGTCTTGAATTAGCCCCTCGAAAGGTTGATGCAAATAAACGAATTTTTGTTCTACGTCTTCGAGCTATATACCCTCGTTTAATTCTGGTCATTGAATAAATGAAACTTTGATGAATAACTAATCGATTTCCTTTCTTTCAGTTATTCCCTTCCCCTAGTCTATTAATAACAAAACGGATTCTTCCAATGTATAAAATTTAAATTCCAATGGCTTTTGCTACTATAACCTTCCCGACCACGATTTTTTTTTTTTTTTTTTTTTTTCTAGGTGAAATGCCTAGAAAAAATTGTATTGATATTAGGTATCAAAAACACATAAAAGTAGTAAATATAAATGGATATAGTGGGTTCCATCGTTTCTATGGTTACTTCTTAAACGGTGAGGTCCTCTCTATACACCGGAGCCCTTCTTTCATTTAATCAATGTTATTGTTAACTTGTACAGTTCACACTCTTTGGCTCTACCCATAATTATCCAGTACGAGGTCTTTCACAATGAGATCTACTTATACAGTAACGGTATTTAATTATGAAGATTAGCTGAGTAGCTGACCCTGTTAGTCCGTTCTTGCAAGAGTAAGGCATAATTTTTCTGCTTTTTAAAATAGTATTTCCCCGGCTTAATGGATATCATTTGCTATCAATGGAGAATTCTTTCTCATCTTAAATTTAAAACGGAGTTGATTGGATTTGCACCAACGGAAACCATACATTTGATACCACAATAGAAGGATAGATCTTTTTGATTTTTAGATATGGAATGGAGTTCTTCCATTCTAGTCTATTCACTGGTACTGATCGTTGATACTGGATCAATTGTTTTCTTTCTTTTGTCCTAGCCCATGATCTGAACGAGTCGCACATACACCCTAGTACATGTTCCTCGTCGCTGAGGACATCCCCCAAGAGCGGGGGATTTCGTGACATTTCTGATTGGCTGTCTTGTGTTTCTAATAAGTTGTTTAATAGTTGGCATATTGAATCATATACATAATGGGCTGGTTTAGATCGATCTTAACCGGATGATTATGAATTATTTTATTTCTATATTAATAGATTAATGAATAGAATATTAAATTAATGAATAGAATATTAAATCCGGTAAGAAGATAAAATCTCAAATCACCAATTCGTCTTAAATTTTTGTTATTTTTTCTTTTTTATTCAGTCGCTACAAGATCAACAATTCCATGAGCTTGGGCTTCTGTTGCTGACATAAAAACATCTCTTTCCATATCTTCGGATACAACCCATAAGGGTTTGCCTGTCCTTTGTACATAAACCCTTGTGATGGTTTCGCGCATCTTCAAAAGTTCTTCCGCTTCCAAGATAAATTCTCCCGTCTGTGCCTCATAAAAAGAACTAGCAGGTTGATGGATCATTACCCTGATGATATAACATAATAAATGTTTATTCTATCTCGCATGATGATAAGGTGAAGAGATAAAGAATAATAAAATATATAATTGAACAACCGTACAGGCATCTTTTACGCATTGCATACGGCTCTATAATGGAATTCGTTTTTACCTTACTTAAATATCAAATAAATTAAATATAGGGTCTATCAGACTCGGGTTGGTAAATGATCCAATAACCACCCTTCTTTTTGTTTTTGGAGTAGTTCAAAAATACTATGATGGCTCCGTTGCTTTATATATTTATTTCGTCTGTTATTTAGCAATCCCAAAGTTTCTTTTTTTTTTTTTCAAATAAAAAAACAAGATTTTTTTTATTTTCATATTCTTTCATAACCTAAATATTGTTAAGAGCCTCCCGGCGTGAAAACAAAAAAGTTTGTGACGCTGAAATAGGCCTCCCGATAGATTAGATAAAATCGGAAATACCTTTTATCTCATACTACTCTTTCGATACATAATTTAAGGGTTAAAAAAATTTATCATATCGAATTCGAAGTGCCATGCTATTATTACTTAATATTAATATTTCATATAGCGCGAAGGCATAGTCTTCTTTTTTCTCTCAAATCAAATAAAAAACTCATTGGCGCCAAGCGTGAGGGAATGCTAGACGTTTGGTAATTTCTCCTCCGACCAGAATAAAAGATCCCATTGAAGCGGCTAATCCCATGCATATTGTCTGTATATCTGGTCGCACAAATTGCATAGTATCATAAATAGCTACTCCGGGTATTACCCATCCGCCAGGAGAATTTATAAACAAATATAGATCTTTGGTATCATCCTCTATACTGAGATATACCATAAGACCAATAAGTTGATTCGAGATCTCGCTATCAACCCCTTGGCCTAAAAAAAGTAATCTTTCTCGATAAAGTCGGTTGATTGGGATAAAGTTGTATCCCTTAGAAACCGTACATGCACCTTTTGATGCATACGGTTCAACAAAAATAACGAAAAAAAAAAAAGAATCAATGTGTAGATGTAGATTCTAGCGCTTTCTTTTATTTATTTATTTTTTTTTTTTTTTCATACCAGGCTTTTAACTTATAAAAAGGGGCTTTTCTTTCATTTTTCAAAAAAGATGGGTTTTGTCCTGTTTTGTTTATCTATAAAAAAAATTACTAAATTTATCTAACTAACTTTTCATTGATGTATTGTTTCATCGAGATACAATCTCAATCGCGATGTAATTTTCTTGTTCCTGAATGGGCTTCTTCAATTTTTTTAGGTTTATGCTCTACTCCGAGTAAAGATCCGCCCGATTTGGATTTGCACATATATGACAAATGCCCCAATACCACGTCCTTTTGCTACGACTTCCTTTTTACAATTTATTTCATGTCTTACAACAGATATTCAATGCATTCATCATATTACTCGATTGATTAACAGTTTGAGATCACTTCTATTATAAATATATAAAGAAATAGAATATGATAGAAATAGTAATCATAAATAGATTTTTTACCGGTTTTTTTCTAAACGGAGCCTGGATACTTCATTTTATTGGCCTAACCAAGATAACCATAAATTATTCTAATTGATAATATTAATCTGTATACCCTCCCGAAAAAATGGATCTAATTGAACTTCACGCTCCAAATTTTTGATAATTCAATCAATCTTTCTTGGGCGAAGGGGAGGATATCTCGATCGGGGAAGAGAATGGGGAAATACCATATGACCCAATATATCTGACAAGTCGCACTATACGTCAATCCACAATGCATCTTCCTCTCCAGGACTTCGGAAAGGTACTCTTGGAACACCAATAGGCATTAAATAAAAGAAAAATTAAGTACTATATCTCACTTTGATGTGAAAGCGTAACAATGGATTTAGTGTCCTACTAATATTGGCCTTTATCATATTTTATCCATAGATTGACTAAGTTTATAAAAAAAGATAAAGAAGACAAAATGAATAAAGGAAAATTATTACAAATAAGTCCTTTGAATGATGAACAAATATATATATGCATTCACTCATATAAAATAAACTCCCCTACCATTGCATATTGGTACTTATCGGGTGTAGAATAGATCTGCTTCTTTTTGTTCCTACGAACAAAATAGTTTCATTATTACTAAAAGTAATTGAAAAGAATCAAACAAATCAAACAAAATTCTTTCCCCAAGATAATCCACTAAAAAGAGGGTCCACAGCATAGTTTTTTCCAATGCAATAAAGTTACATTGTGTCTATTTTTCATTGATAAAGGGGTATTTCCATGGGTTTGCCTTGGTATCGTGTTCATACCGTCGTATTGAATGATCCCGGTCGTTTGATTTCTGTCCATATAATGCATACAGCTCTGGTTGCTGGTTGGGCCGGTTCGATGGCTCTATACGAATTAGCAGTTTTTGATCCTTCTGATCCTGTTCTTGATCCAATGTGGAGACAGGGTATGTTCGTTATACCCTTCATGACTCGTTTAGGAATAACCAATTCATGGGGCGGTTGGAGTATCACAGGGGGTACTGTAACGAATCCGGGTATTTGGAGTTACGAAGGTGTGGCCGGGGCACATATTGTGTTTTCGGGCTTGTGCTTTTTGGCAGCTATCTGGCATTGGGTGTATTGGGATCTAGAAATATTTACTGATGAACGTACAGGAAAACCCTCTTTGGATTTGCCTAAGATCTTTGGAATTCATTTATTTCTATCAGGGGTGGCTTGCTTTGGTTTTGGTGCATTTCATGTAACAGGATTGTATGGTCCTGGAATATGGGTGTCCGATCCTTATGGACTAACTGGAAGGGTACAATCCGTAAATCCAGCGTGGGGTGTGGAGGGTTTTGATCCTTTTGTTCCGGGAGGAATAGCCTCTCATCATATTGCAGCAGGGACCTTGGGCATATTGGCGGGTCTATTCCATCTTAGTGTACGTCCACCTCAACGCCTATACAAAGGATTACGTATGGGAAATATTGAAACCGTCCTTTCCAGTAGTATTGCTGCTGTCTTTTTTGCCGCTTTTGTAGTTGCTGGAACTATGTGGTATGGTTCAGCAACTACCCCGATTGAATTATTTGGTCCCACTCGTTATCAATGGGATCAAGGATACTTCCAACAAGAAATATATCGAAGAATTGGTGCTGGGTTGGCTGAAAATCAAAGTTTATCTGAAGCTTGGTCTAAAATTCCCGAAAAACTAGCTTTTTATGATTACATCGGCAATAATCCGGCAAAGGGGGGGTTATTCAGAGCGGGCTCAATGGACAACGGGGATGGAATAGCTGTTGGGTGGTTAGGACATCCTATCTTTAGAGATAAAGAGGGGCGCGAACTTTTTGTACGTCGTATGCCTACTTTTTTTGAAACATTTCCGGTTGTTTTGGTAGACGGAGACGGAATTGTTAGAGCCGATGTTCCTTTTAGAAGGGCGGAATCTAAATATAGTGTCGAACAAGTAGGTGTAACTGTCGAGTTCTATGGCGGCGAACTCAACGGAGTCAGTTATAGCGATCCCGCTACTGTGAAAAAATATGCTAGACGTGCTCAATTGGGTGAGATTTTTGAATTAGATCGTGCTACTTTGAAATCCGATGGTGTTTTTCGTAGCAGTCCACGGGGTTGGTTTACTTTTGGACATGCTTCGTTTGCTTTGCTCTTCTTCTTCGGACACATTTGGCATGGTGCTAGAACCTTGTTTCGAGATGTTTTTGCTGGTATTGATCCAGATTTAGATGCTCAAGTGGAATTTGGAGCATTCCAAAAACTTGGAGATCCAACTACAAGAAGACAAGTAGTCTGATACAATATGCTTTGTTACTTGTTACTTTTCATTTTTATTTTCTTTTTGTGATTTTGAGATGGGGTACCAGATAAATCTTGATTTGAATCACTGCCTTTTCTTTGACTCTTGTTCTTTATTTATCCGGGAGACGATCCCAAATAAACAGGTATGGAAGCTATAATTGTAAACCACGATCGAATCTATGGAAGCATTGGTTTATACATTCCTTTTAGTCTCAACTCTAGGAATAATTTTTTTCGCTATCTTTTTTCGAGACCCGCCTAAAGTTCCAACTAAAAAGGTGAAATGATTTGTCATTATCTCAATTGAAGTACGGATCCTCCCAATATTTGGAGGATCCGTACTTCAACTAGTCCCCGTGTTCCTCGAATGGATCTCTTAGTTGTTGAGAGGGTTGCCCAAAAGCAGTATATAAGGCGTACCCAGTAAAACTTACAAGTAAACCAGATAAAAAGATGGCAACTAGGGTTGCTGTTTCCATGATTATATAGTTTTAAGACATTATAAAGTTTTAAGACCACAATGGATCTATGATAAGATCATTTATTTATAACGGAATGGTATACAAAGTCAACAGATCTTACTGAATATAAAATATTATGGCTACACAAACCGTTGAGGGGAGTTCTAGATCTGGCCGCCCAAAACGAACTAATGCGGGGAGTTTATTGAAACCATTGAATTCAGAATATGGTAAAGTAGCTCCTGGGTGGGGAACTACTCCTTTGATGGGTCTCGCAATGGCTCTATTCGCGATATTCCTATCTATTATTTTGGAGATTTATAATTCTTCCATTTTACTGGATGGAATTTCAATGAATTAGATTCACAAGAACCATTAACTGGCTTTTTCAATACAAAGTGAAGCGTTTAGGTTTCTGATTTTTATCCCATTCTATTTTGGTAGTTTGACCGTGGAATTTCTTTGTTTCTGTATTTCCGGAATATGAGTGTGTGACTTGGTATAAATGATCCTATGGATAGTACAGAGAATGGGTCTGTCATCTTGATAGAGATGGTTTTACTTCGTCGGATATTCATTCTAGTATCTGGAGCACGGAATATATGAAATAGATTACTATTAGAACTATGATTCATACTTAATAGTCAGACCTCGTGTCCGGACTTCAAAAATTTTTTTCAAAGAGTTAGAAGTTATAAATAGAAATATTTTTATTCTTTCAAACTTTCGTTTATGCTTATTTTGATCAAAGGACAAAACAAAGGTTTCTTTGGTTTGGATTTTTAGTCATTATATCTATTCATTGAATAAGTGATGATCCAATGGTTCTTACTCAGGGAATTTTGGGACTTAGACTTAGTTTGAAAGGGTTTTATTGAATCATCGTGGTTTTAGTATGAATCTGAGGTTTTAATCAATTCATAGGGTCTTAACAAGAGAATTCCTATCAATAATAAAGAAAACAGCAGTAAAGCCGCATTACACATAAATAACACCAAAGAAAATAGGTAAATAGAAGATTCAAGAGGCCTATAACGATCAATATATAGACGAATGAGCCGACTTGATTTTTTGGCATTATAACCACAAAGAAGAGCTTTCGGATTTTTACTCTTTAGTATCTTCAAAAAAAATTGAATCATAAATCATAGAATTAATAAATTTCAAACTTTATATTACACACATCCGTTAGAACTAGTATTTGGGTGTTTCTGTTTGAGCCGTACGAGATGAAATTTTCATATACGGTTCTCCGGGGGGGTCCCCTTGATTTACCTATCTCAATAAAATCTATGATTGGTTCGAAGAACGTCTTGAGATTCAGGCAATTGCCGATGATATAACTAGTAAATATGTTCCTCCTCACGTCAACATATTTTATTGTCTAGGGGGAATTACGCTTACTTGTTTTTTAGTACAAGTAGCTACCGGGTTTGCTATGACTTTTTATTATCGTCCGACCGTTACGGAGGCCTTTGCTTCTGTTCAATATATAATGACTGAAGCTAATTTTGGTTGGTTAATCCGATCAGTTCATCGATGGTCGGCAAGTATGATGGTCCTAATGATGATCCTGCACGTATTTCGCGTGTATCTCACCGGCGGCTTTAAAAAACCTCGTGAATTGACTTGGGTTACAGGTGTGGTTTTGGGTGTATTGACCGCATCTTTTGGTGTAACTGGTTATTCCTTACCTCGGGACCAAATTGGTTATTGGGCAGTAAAAATTGTAACAGGCGTACCAGACGCTATTCCTGTAATAGGCTCGCCTCTGGTAGAGTTATTACGCGGAAGTGCTAGTGTAGGACAATCCACTTTGACTCGTTTTTATAGTTTACACACTTTTGTATTACCTCTTCTTACCGCCGTATTTATGTTAATGCACTTCCCAATGATACGTAAGCAAGGTATTTCTGGTCCTTTATAAAGAATATATACCATCTTGTAATCAATCATCTATCACTTGGGGTAGGAACACTAGTATTTCATTGCTACAAATATGGATTATTGAAAAAAAAAATAAGACATGTATTGGGATATTTCTCTTCAACTCTACAAAAATGTATTATTTTTTTGACACTCATAGTTGAAGTGAATTTTCCGAAGATAAAATGGATTATGGGAGTGTGTGACTTGAACTATTGATCGGGCCTTGCAGATATATGTCCTTATCTATCTGCCGCATTTGAATTCACAACAAAAAAATGTGTCTTTGTTCCAACCACCGCGTAAGCCCCATACAGAAGATAGGCCGGTTCGTTTGAAGAGAATCTTTTCTATGATCAGACCCGATCATGTCGTGTATGATATGAACAGGCTCCGTAAGATCCAGTAGAATAAGTGATTGACATAATCCGGATTATGTTTTATATATTTCACTTACTAAATAGTATAGAAATGTATTCATTTCCTCTGCATTGACTCGATTTATGATACTATCGGAGTGAAACAAGGGATCTAAAGAAGAACAGAGGCTAGACTATATTAGTAACAAGTAAATCCTTTGCTTTGTATGGAAACAGTCTCGATATTTAGGGG